GTAGAATACTCAAGAATTTCAAACTTTATTTTATTGATGTCGTACTTTTGAATAAAGAATTCAGAAAATATAAGTTCGAAACTCTAAACTAAGTCAAAAAAAAGTCAATGAAAAATTAATTAACGAAATGGTTTTAAACTTGAGTAAGAAGTATATTTTTAAGGTTTTTTTTTGAAAGCGAGAATCACTTTCTATATTTGGTATAACTACTTGAGCCGGATGAGAGGAAACTTTCACGTCCGGTTTTGAGGGGGGGGAGATCTTATAGTATCCTATCCCAATTTTTCTTTTGCTAGGTCTATAATGAAAAAACCGACTTTTTTACGATTACGAGGTTCATTCGAATATGAAATTCAATCTTGGAAATATAGCATCCCCTTTTTTTTTACTACCCAAGGCTTCGATACATTTCGAAATCGCGAAATCTCTACTGGAGCAAGGGCCATCCGAGAACAATTAGCCGATCTTGATTTGCGAATTATTATAGATTATTCATTTTTTGAATGGAAAGAATTAGGGAAAGAGGGGTCCACAGGTAATGAATGGGAAGATCGAAAGGTTGGAAGAAGAAAGGATTTTTTGGTTAGACGCATGGAATTAGCTAAATATTTTATTCGAACGAATATCGAACCAGAATGGATGATTTTGTGTCTATTACCAGTTCTTCCCCCCGAACTAAGACCGATCATTCAAATAGATGGAGGTAAACTAATGAGTTCGGATATTAATGAACTATATAGAAGAGTTATCTATCGGAACAATACTCTTAATGACCTATTAAGAGCAAGTAGGTCTACTCCGGGGGAATTAGTCATGTGTCAGGAGAAGTTAATACAAGAAGCCGTGGATACACTTCTTGATAATGGAATTCGTGGACAACCAATGAGGGATGGTCATAATAAAATTTATAAGTCGTTTTCTGGTGTAATTGAAGGAAAAGAGGGAAGATTTCGTGAAACTTTACTTGGCAAACGAGTCGATTATTCAGGACGTTCCGTTATTATCGTAGGTCCATCACTTTCATTACATCAATGTGGATTACCTCGCGAAATAGCAATCGAGCTTTTCCAGATATTTGTAATTCGCGGTCTAATTAAACAACATCTTGCTTCGAACATAGGAGTTGCGAAGAGTAAAATTCGGGACAAAGAACCCATTGTATGGGAAATACTTCAGGAAGTTATGCAAGGGCATCCTGTATTGCTGAATAGAGCACCTACTCTGCATAGATTAGGCATACAGGCATTCCAACCCATTTTAGTGGAAGGACGCGCGATTTGTTTACACCCATTAGTTTGTAAGGGATTCAATGCAGATTTTGATGGAGATCAAATGGCTGTTCATGCGCCTTTATCTTTGGAGTCTCAAGCGGAGGCTCGTTTCCTTATGTTTTCTCATATGAATCTCTTGTCTCCAGCTATTGGTGATCCCATTTCTTTGCCAACTCAAGATATGCTTATTGGACTATATTTATTAACGATCAGAAATAGCCGAACTATTTGTTTAAATCGGTATAACCCGTGGAATTTAAAAAATTATAACTCTCAAAATGAAAATGAAAGAGTTGAGAATAAAAATCATGAAACTAAAGATATTAAAAAATACTCCTTTTATAATTCTTATGATGCAATTGGAACTTCTCGGCAGAAAATAAGCAATTTAGATATAGATAGTCTTTTGTGGCTTCGGTGGCGACTAGATCAACACTTTATTGCTTCAAGAGAAGCTCCTATCGAAGTTCATTATGAATCCTTGGGTACTTATCATGAAATTTACCAATACTATCTAAAAGTAAGAAGTGTAAAAAAAGAAATTCGTTGTATATACATTCGAACTACTATTGGTCATATTTCCCTTTATAGAGAAATCGAAGAGGCCATACAAGGATTTTCTCGGGCCTGCTCATAGGGTACCTAATCATATGTTACTTAATCTAAGCAATGCAATATCTAAGCAATGCAATTTTATGGTTCAACTAGGATCATAGTTCCTCCCCTTCCACGTGAATCACAATCGATAAAAGGAAGTTTTTGAATCACCGACTTAAACCCATTGTGGAATTCTACTAAGCAGAATATAGAGGTACTTATGGCAGAAGGGGTCAATTTGGTCTTTCACAATAAAATAATAGATGGAACTGCCATGAAACGACTTATTAACGGATTACTGGATCACTTCGGAATGGCATATACATCACACATCTTGGATCAAGTAAAAACGATGGGTTTTCAGCAAGCCACTGCTACATCTATTTCATTAGGAATTGATGATCTTTTAACAGTTCCCACGAAAGGATGGCTAATCCAAGATGCTGAAAAACAAAGTTTCATTTTGGAAAAAAACTATCATGTTGGGAGTATACACGCGGTAGAAAAATTACGTCAATCTATTGAGATATGGTCTATTACAAGTGAATATTTGCGACAAGAAATGAATCCAAATTTTAGGATGACTGATCCCCTTAATCCCGTCCATTTAATGTCTTTTTCGGGAGCTAGAGGAAATGCATCTCAGGTACATCAATTAGTGGGTATGAGAGGATTAATGTCGGATCCCCAAGGACAAATGATTGATTTACCCATTCAAAGCAATTTATGCGAAGGCCTTTCGTTAACAGAATATATTATTTCTTGCTACGGAGCTCGCAAAGGAGTTGTCGATACTGCTGTACGAACATCAGATGCTGGATATCTCACACGCAGACTTGTTGAAGTAGTTCAACACATTGTTGTACGTAGAACGGATTGCGGAACTATACAAAGTATTTCTGTGAGTCCTCGAAAAGGGATGCTGCTGGAAATAATTTTTAGCCAAACATTAATTGGTCGTGTATTAGCAGATGATATATATACGGGTTCTCGATGTATTGCCGCCCGTAATCACGATATTGGAATTGGGCTTGCCAATCGATTAAGAACCTTTCGAGGACAACCAATATTTATTCGAACCCCCTTTACGTGTAGAGGTACATCTTGGATCTGTCGATTATGTTATGGTCGGAGTCCTACTCATGGTGACCTCGTCGAATTAGGAGAAGCTGTAGGTATTATTGCGGGTCAATCTATTGGAGAGCCGGGTACTCAACTGACATTAAGAACTTTTCATACCGGTGGAGTATTCACAGGGGGGACTGCAGGACATGTACGGGCCCCCTCTAATGGAAAAATAAAATTCAATGAGTATTTGGTTCATCCCACACGTACACGTCACGGACACCCTGCTTTTCTATGTTATATCGATTTGTATGTAATTATTGAGAGTGCCGATTTTATACATAACGTGAAGGTTCCACCAAAAAGTTTTCTTTTAGTTCAAAATGATCAATATGTAAAATCGGAACAGGCGATTGCTGAGATTCATTCGGGAATATCTACTTTGAATTTAAAAGAAAGAGTTCGAAAACATATTTCTTCTGACTTAGAGGGAGAAATGCATTGGAGTACCGATGTGTACCATGCACCTGAATTTACATATAGTAATGTTCATCTCTTACCAAAAACAAGTAATTTATGGATATTATCTGGAGGTCCGTGTCGATCCACCGTAGCCCCCCTTTTGCTCCACAAGGATCAAGATCAAATGAAGGTTTATTCTCGTTCTTTCGAACGAAAGTGTTTTTCGAACCTATCCGTGACTAATGATCACGTGAGACACAAATTATTTAGTTTTAATTTTTCTGGTAAAAAAGAAGAGAGCATTCCTGATTATTCAGAACTTAATCGAATCAGATACACGGATCGTTATAATCTCCTATATACATTCATTCTCGCCAAAAATTCGGATCTATTGGCAAAGAGGCGTAAAAACAGATTTTGCATCCCATTTCAATCAATTCCAGAACGAGAAAAAGAACTAATATCCCATTCGGGTATAGTGATTGAACTATCCATAAATGTTCTTTTCCGTAGAAACAAAATTATTGCATATTTCGACGATCCTAGATACAAAAGAAATAATTCGGGAATTCATAAATATGAGACTATTATAGAGTCTCACGTTAAAAAAAAGGATTTGGTTGAGTATCGAGGAGTTAAAAAAAGTAGTATTAGTAAAGGAAAAAACACAAAAGAGAAACTATTTTTCATTCCAGAGGAAGTGCATATCTTACCTCGATCTTCTTCCATAATGGTACGAAACAGTAGTATCATTGGAATAGGTACACGAATTACTTTAAATATAAGAAGCAGTGCATGTGGATTGGTACGAGTGGAGATAAAAAAAAAAATTTTTGAATTAACAATTTTTTCTGGCGATATATATTTTACTGGAAAAACCAATACTGTAAAAATTGATAAGATATTCCGCCACAGTGACATCTTGATATCACCAAGACCTGGAAAAACAAATTCCAAGGAATTCAAAAAAAAACGTAAAAATTGGGTTTATGCCCAACGGATTACATTTACCAAGAAAAAGTATTTGGTTTTGGTTCGACCTGTAGTCATATCTGAAACAGCGGGGGATATAAGTTTAACAACACTCTTCCCGCAAGATGGGTTACAGGAAGCGGATCATGTTCAACTTCAAGTTGTCAATTCTATCGTGGGTAAACCCATCACTTTGGGAGGATTTTATGGCATAAGTATTAAATTATTTCGAACGTGTTTAGTATTGAATTGGAACCAAGACAAAAAAGAATTTTCGATAGAACAGGCCTATACTTCCCTTGTTGAAGTAATAGCAAAGGGTTTAATGCGCAATTTTATAAGAATTGACTTAGTGAAATATCCTATTTCGTATACCGGAAAAAGAAATGATCCGTCAGGTTCAAGATTTATTTCTGATAATAGATCAGATCGCATCAATATCAATCCCTTTTATTACAAGACAAGAAAGATTCCAGAATCGCTTAGCCAAAATCAAGGAACTATTCGTACGTTTTCATTATTGAATAGAAATAATGAATATAAACCTTTGATAATTTTGTCATCATCGGATTGTTCTCGAACAGGTTTCTTCAACGGTGTAAAATATCACAATAAAAAAAAATCCATTAAAAGGAATTCCAGAATTGATTCGTTGGGACCTGTAGGAATAGCCCTTCCAATTTTTAATTTGGATTTTTTTTACTATTTCATAACTCATAATCAGATCTTGGTAACTAATTATTTGCAACTTGACAATTTAAAAAAAAAAGTGGAAGTGCGGAAATTTTATTTCATAAGTGAAAATGGAATAATTTATAATAATATCGGCGGTATATGCAGTAACAGAATTTGGAATCTATTCCATTTGAATTGGTATTTTCTCCACTATAATGATTATTGTGAGGAGACATCCACAATAATGAATCTTGGGCAGTTTATTTGTGACAATGTATGTATAACAACAAATGTACCACACAAAAAATCCGGCCAAGTCTTACTTGTTCAAATTAGTTATGTAGTAATAAGAGCAGCTCAGCCTTATTTAGCCACTCCCGGCGCAACTGTTCATGGCCATTATGGGGAAATCTTTTACGAAGGAGATACATTAGTTACATTTATATATGAAAAATCAAAATCTGGTGATATAACACAGGGTCTTCAAAAGGTGGAACAGGTCTTAGAAGTGCGTTCGGTTGATTCAATATCAATGAATCTGGAAAGGCGGGTTAGGGGTTGGAACGAACGTATAACAAGAATTCTTGGCATTCCTTGGGGTTTCTTGATTGGTGCTGAGCTAACTAGAGTACAAAGTCGTATTTCTTTGGTTCATAAGATCCAAGAAATTTATCGATCTCAGGGGGTTCAAATTCATAATAAACATATAGAGATGATTGTCCATCAAATAACATCAAAAGTGGTGGTATCCGAAGATGGAATGTCTAATGTTTTTTTACCTGGAGAGTTGATTGGATTGTTACGAGCGAAGCGAACGGGTCGTGCTTTTGAAGAAGCCATTTGTTATCAAGTTATATTATTGGGAATAACGAGAACAGCTTTGAACACTCAAAGTTTTATATCCGAAGCAAGTTTTCAAGAAACCGCTCGAGTTTTAGCAAAAGCCTCTCTCCGGGGTCGTATCGATTGGTTGAAAGGGTTGAAAGAAAATGTTGTTCTGGGGAGTATGATACCCGCTGGGACTGGATTCATAGGATTTGCGCACCGTTCAAGGCAAGAGAACAACATTCCTTTAGAACCCTCAAAAACAAAAAAAACAAACATATTCGGGGGGGAAATAGGAGATCTTTTGTTCTACCACAGAAGATTTTTGGATTCTTCCATTGTAAACGATTCTCATCTCAGAAGATATATCAGAACAAATTTTTTATAGGATTTAAGGATTCTTAAAATCCGCGAATTGTGCCAGTTCAAAATAGAAACGAATTAACCAACAGTTCATTTTTGGTAGTAGATAAGGTTCCGTCGGAACAATTTTTTTCCAGTCCTTCCTCTTTTTTTTGTTTTTTTTTGAAAAAAAAAGAGGAAGTGTGAAGAGAAATGACAAAAAAGTATTGGAACATCAATTTGGAAGAGATGATGGAGTCAGGAGTTCATTTTGGTCATGGTACAAGAAAATGGAATCCTAGAATGGCACCTTATATTTCTGGAAAGCGCAACGGTATTCATATCCCAAATCTTACTATAACTGCTCGGTTTTTATCAAAAGCTTGTGATTTGGTTTTTGATGCAGCAAGTCGAGAAAAACAATTTTTAATTGTTGGTACAAAGAATAAAGTCGCTAATTCAGTAGCATGGGCTGCAATACGAGCTCAGTGTCATTATGTTAATAAAAAATGGCTCGGTGGGATGTTAACGAATTGGTACACTACAGAAATGAGACTTCATAGGTTCCGGAATTTGAGAGCGGAACAACAGATGGGGAAACTCGAACACCTTCCAAAAAGGGATGCGGCTGTGTTGAAGAGACAATTATTTCATTTACAAACATATATGGGTGGAATTAAATATATGGAGGGGTTGCCTGATATTGTAATCATCGTTGATCAACAAGAAGAATATACGGCTCTTCGCGAATGTATTGCTTTGGGAATTCCAACGATTTGTTTTATCGATACAAATTGTGACCCCGATCTCGCGGATATTTCGATTCCTTCAAATGATGATACTACAGCTTCAATCCGATTAGTTCTTAACAAATTAGTATTCGCAATTTGTGAAGGTCGTTTTAGCTTTATACGAAATCCTTGAGTATACTAAACGAATATATATCTATTATCTATATAAATAAATGATTATATAAATAAATGTAAAGAAAAAAAAAGATCGAATTACTATATCGTGAATCGAAACAAAATATGATTCACATAGTCAAGTTAAGAAAGAGGCAGTTGAATCAAAATAATTCTTTTTAAAGTTTGATTTTTGTTCAATATGGATGTTCTATTATGTTCCACCAATATCCTAACCAATACCCTCAAGGAGGGGTTATACAATATATCCGATGTGGAAGTAGGCCAACATTTTTATTGGCAAATAGTCGGTTTTCAAGTCCATGCTCAAGTACTTCTTACTTCTTGGGTTGTCATTGCTATCTTATTAGTTTCAGCCACTTTAGCTGTTCGAAATCCACAAACCATTCCCACTGCCGATCAGAATTTTTTCGAATATATCCTTGAATTCATTCGAGACGTGAGTAAAACTCAAATTGGAGAAGGATATGGCCCTTGGGTTCCCTTTATTGGAACTATGTTTCTATTTATTTTTGTTTCGAATTGGTCGGGGGCTCTTTTACCTTGGAAAATAATACAGTTACCTCATGGAGAGTTAGCTGCGCCCACGAATGATATCAATACGACTGTTGCTTTAGCTTTACTCACCTCATTGGTATATTTCTATGCGGGTCTTAAAAAAAAAGGATTGGGTTATTTCAGTAAATACATTCAGCCAACTCTAATCCTTTTACCTATTAATATTTTAGAAGATTTCACAAAACCCCTATCACTTAGTTTTAGACTTTTTGGCAATATATTAGCTGATGAATTAGTAGTTGTTGTTCTTGTTTCTTTAGTACCTTCAGTGATTCCTATACCTGTTATGTTCCTTGGATTATTTACAAGTGGTATTCAAGCTCTTATTTTTGCAACTTTAGCTGCGGCTTATATAGGCGAATCACTAGAGGGCCATCATTAGAGATTTATAAAATAAAGAGTATGTAATGTATATGTGATAGTAGGTCTTGACTATATATTATAAATTGACTGAATACTTTATACGGGTACTTCATTAGAAGTCTTTCCTTTTTGTAAGAATAAGAAAAATAGATAATATTTAGAGAGTGGTTCGAAAGTCATATGAATTAACAAAAAAAGAACCGTGGATAGAAACGAAAAAGGAAATATCTAAATAGTTCTTTTTTCTTCAATTCGGAAATTATTAGTTACTTCAACTGGCTAGATAAATCTTCTTAGCGATGGAATAATGAATTGGTTGATTGTATGTATCATTAACTATTTTTTTTTGCGAGGAATTTTTCATGAATCCACTGATTTCTGCTGCTTCCGTTATTGCTGCCGGATTGGCTGTAGGGCTTTCTTCTATTGGACCCGGAGTGGGTCAAGGTACCGCTGCGGGCCAAGCTGTAGAGGGGATCGCAAGACAGCCCGAAGCAGAAGGTAAGATACGAGGTACTTTATTACTTAGTCTGGCTTTTATGGAAGCTTTAACAATTTATGGATTGGTTGTAGCATTAGCGCTTTTATTTGCGAATCCTTTTGTTTAATACTAGAAATCGAAAAAAAACGTATATGTATTTTATTAGACTTATTACTTACTTTATTTGAATTCTGTCAAAATATCACCCCCATATTGTATATCGTTGATAAAAAAACGAATCCATGGAAAGGACCGATTTGAGGATGTAAAATTTTCAATTTATTTTTGTCCCTCTCGTTCTTAGTCCAACGGAAACTTTTTATTTTAGAAGTATCATTTGTATTTAGACATAAAAACGAAATATTAAATAAAAAGTGAAAGTTAGAACTATTTCTATTTTTTTAGTTTATCTAGTAAGTAAGAGGAGATCATATGAAAAATATAAGCAATTCGTTCGTTTCTTTAAGTAACTGGCCATTTGCCGGGGGTTTCGGGTTTAATACCGATATTTTAGCAACAAATCCAATAAATCTAAGTGTAGTATTTGGTGTATTGATTTTTTTTGGAAATAGAGTGTGTGCGAGTTGTTTATTTCAAGAATAGGCTGTATTCAACCAGCTGCACATTATAATTAGGAAAGCACGGTGCATGATCTCGCGAATTACTTCTGAATAAATTGAGAAATAATAGTATGGAAGAACCATAGCATTTCGTGATTTATTGGTAAATTGACTTTGCTTCGATTCTCTATCAATATCAATCAATACAATAAGCGGAAACTCTTAACATGGTTAAAGCTAAGCTATTTGAAGTGCAGATGCGGCATAGTACTCTTTCCTCTTCCTAATAGTATTTTTTCTACTATGTATGTTAATACAGAAATGGTTTCAAAACGAATCGTTGGAATTTTGTTCGATATAGAACACTCATGTCGATAAAATAACTTTAACCGCTTATTGGAATATTGGATAAAATTGGAAACTAAGAGGTATGTCAACTCCTTATTTGTTTTATTTGATACACTGTTGGATCAATGACCTATGTATATATATAAATATAAAAGTATCACATAATAGGAATTTTTGGATTTTAAGAAAAAAAAAAAGAAACAACTTTGCTGAGCTGATAATTACATATTTTTCAGAAGAGTCCTTTTCGATCTTTTTTTAATAATATGAATGAACAGATAAGAAGGGATAGGCTCATTTTAAATCAAAAATATATGGGAATTCTCCATTAAGTAATTGAGCATGAGAGCCAAATGAATTGAAAGATTCATGTTTGGTTCGGGAGGGGATTATGGAAGTTTTTGAAATGAATCGAAAAAAAATATAGTCCACTTTTATTAAATGATTTATTAGATAATCGAAAACAGAGGATTTTGAATACTATTCGAAATTCAGACAAAATACGCGAAGAGGCTATCGAACCGTTGGAAAAAGCCACGTATTATTTACGGAAAG